TATAATAATTAAATTTAATAGGTTTATATATATTTAATATTAATATTGACAATTTCAACAAACTGTTCATACTATGAGCATAGTATGATGGCGTTCGGGCAAGCATGCCCCCATCGTCTAGTGGTTCAGGACATCTCTCTTTCAAGGAGGCAGCGGGGATTCGACTTCCCCTGGGGGTAGGGTAATACGAAAGGAAGTTGATCATGGATTATCAATAGATTGAGAATTGATTTGTCCGGGGTCGATGCCCGAGCGGTTAATGGGGACGGACTGTAAATTCGTTGGCAATATGCCTACGCTGGTTCAAATCCAGCTCGGCCCAAGGATTCGCTGAGCCAAGATCAAATTATATAATCCTATAGCTAGCTATAGAAAGAATAAGAAAAAAACTTTCAGATATACCCCTCTTTTTTGTTCTCATAAATTCTGATCTTTTTAATAATCTAGATTCATATCACGATCTGTAAGTCTAAAGAAAAGAGCAAAGAACCGAAAAGACTCTTTTTGTTCATTGAACGATGGATTCTCAATCGTTTTGGCAATAACAAAAGGATTAAATTAATCCATAACACCTTATTTTTATTTTTGGGGGATTGTAGTTCAATTGGTCAGAGCACCGCCCTGTCAAGGCGGAAGCTGCGGGTTCGAACCCCGTCAGTCCCGACAGACCCAATAAAAACTTTTACTTTTCTATGAAAGGGGCGATGAAAGAGGGATAAGGAGCATAATTTTGAGATCATTAAAAAAAAAACGGAGCAGAATTTAGAACTTAACTCTGTCCTTCTTTCCATTTCCCCTCGATTCTTTGTTTGTATTTGTAACCAATGGAAGCGGAAACGCAGTTACCGGAAGGCTATAGTTTTTTTTTTCGAAAAAGAATGAAAAAAAAAAAAAGAATTTTTTATTTGATTAGAAAGATTCGGTATGGATAAAAGATCTTCCTATGTTATACTATTCAATTCTGGACGGTGAATCGATTTGCTAGCTCAGATATTGTTAGTCACCATATTGGGCCGAGTCAATATCATTATCATCGAGATGTAATTCATCCCATTGAATTTACAGGCGAAAGGTTTATCATCTCTATGGGATTAAATCCCGAGTTATTGTGAAGTAAAAAAAACGAAAGATGAGATTATGGAAGTAAATATTCTTGCATTTATTGCTACTGCACTGTTCATTCTAGTCCCTACTGCTTTTTTACTTATCATATATGTAAAAACAGTCAGTCAAAATAATTAATTTGAATGAAACTTGACTTCGGAGTTCTTAGCAAGGATTCCCTTTTTTCTTTTTCGTCTTAAATGAAGGACTAGAATCCGCAATATTCTATGAGATCCGATAGTATGGTAGAAAGAAATATATGACTCTTTTCTTTCTACCATACTCTTTTTTTTTTAGTATTAGATAGTTAAAAAAGCGAACTCAATTTCGTAGTACCCTTAGAGTCCACTTCTTCCCCATACTACGAGTGAAAGGGAAAATGTAAAGACTACCATTAAAGCAGCCCAAGCGAGACTTACTATATCCATGTGACTTGTGTCCCCTATCTCTATGAATATGCAGGAATTATTCTATTATTGCTCACTAATAATAGTGGAATCGATGGTGCAGAGTCAAAAAAAAGGGGGGGTGTTCTGCACCAACACTATTGATGAACTAATTCACTAAACCCATTTATTCTTAATATGATTTCTAGTAGAATCGGGAAACATTAAGCCCAAGCAAAATAACAACAGGTAGTGATGCCCTTCCAAGTATCGAGGGGATGTTACTAATAGAACATGTAAGATAATAAAATATCCAGTGTTTATTTTGTCGCCCTTCCTAAATAAAAGGCATAAAAATAGGGAATCAAGACGGATCGCTATCCATCACAATCACAGACCTCCATTCCCCATTTGATCTAATCCTTACCCTCTCCCGATTCTGTTTCTGTCTTTTAAACAATCGTAAACTAGTCTAGTCTTGACTAGGACTAAGGTTACTGAATAGAAAAGAATTTTTTTATTTTTTTGGCGAATCCTTGTCGCAAGGATTTACAGCCCTTTACAGATGTTTAGAATCAAAGAAGTATCAAAAGCCGCCCCCCTTGGACAATAATTCGTTGCGTTATATCAGTAGAAGAGACTAAGGATTTTTTAGTCTTGTGTTGATCAGGCGACACCCGGATTTGAACTGGGGAAAAAGGATTTGCAGTCCCCCGCCTTACCACTCGGCCATGCCGCCAAACTGATACAAAATAGATGAAAATATTCCCCCTTTTTTAGACTTTTATTACTTTTATCTTATCTTGAATTCCTTTTTCCTTAATATCTTTCCGAAAAAAAAAATGGAACCATTAACTATCGACTGTGAATTCACTAAATATTCCCGGATTTGTATCTAAAATAGTGTTTCCTTAATGACATAAGAAAATAACGATATATATACATAACTAATCCGTTTTTTTTTAGACTTCTCGATTTCAATTATAATAGCAATTATGAGTCTATGTAAA